TAAGGGTACGCTCTCTAGAAGATTTGCTCGGAGCTTTTTGGTCGCCTGCTATCTTGAAACCTCTTTGCTTGCGGGGGCAGGAGTGGAAAGAGCGCTTCGCGAAAGAATCGTGTGGCGCGGTGAAAGGTTTCCCGTTGGGGTTTCCGACCCTCCAGGTCTCCACCTACTTGTGGAATAGGGGGGGTTCCTTGATATTAAGGTGTCAAGGCGGTCGAAGAAGGCCACAGGTGGAAGCAACCGATGCTTTGATCATTCAATTGACTCCTTGCTGCCAGTCCGTGCTTGCTGTCATGCTGGCAAAAGCAGGGGTTTCGGTCGGTTTTACCTACTATTGGATTTGAACCAATGACTCTCGCCGTATGAAAGCGATACTCTAACCGCTGAGTCAAGTAGGTCAAGCTGATTCAAGTCACCCTATAAGAGAAAGCCGCGCAACCAAAGTAGCCCTTACTATACAAGGGGGGCGGAGCGCTAAGAAAGAGAAAGCGTTATCACTATACGAAATGAAGCAGCGGCTAGCACGCTAAGCTAAGATCAACCAATGTTCGAACGCGGAGCCTTTCTTTCTCGGTCGTCTGTCTTAATAAGTGGATTCCGATTCATGCAGTCCTTCTCTGCTGCATTGGTCTTTTCACTCCCCACTCTCCACCATAAAAAAATCTTTCCACTATATCTCAGGAGTAGTCAAAGGAAGTACGGCGGGTCCGAGTAGGAATAAATTGACTAAGAAGTAGGGCATACAACAATGGATCAATTCATTCAACAAGATCTGTTCGGATCAGACCAGGATGAATGGGATTGGTCTGACCTCTCGCTCGGATGTAAGACTCCCGCCGCTGACAGATGTCCCATGCCACCTTTCGTGAACAGCTATGCCCGAGAATGAATTGTGATATAGCGCCGAATAAGCCACAGCTCTATTCCCGACTCGAAATCCATAAAGGACTTTAAGGGAGATAAAATAGGGGGCCCTATACCATACATCCTGCTGCCTTGGGACGACTGCACGTTACATCATAGCAGCACGACCAAATGGAGGTGGAAAGCCCTTGTATAGGTTGGGCGCTAGCTAGCGCCTTCCTTATACTAATAGAAAATGTTGGGCCTTCCCCTTATTTATTAGTATTAGTAAAGTTGCTCGAGGATTTCTACTGGGAATGAAAGTTCCCTATTATAGGATCCCTAGTAAAGCCAATTTAATGATGGCCGCTTATCTGAGTAAGAAGACGATGGCTCCTATTATTGGTGAGCGATCTCCTCTACACGTTATCTTTGGGCGTTTTACTCTCTTTCAAACCGATGACTATTCGGATGCACGTGCTTTGTGAAAATTCCATCTCCTGCACAAGACAAACTGAGCCCTACATCTCACTCTATGTGTTTTCTTGAGTGAGGTTGGGGTACCCCTCTCTCAAAAGGGGTACAAGTGTTAATGATCCTTCTACACGACGATTCCACCTTTCTCGACATGTCACTTTTTTCGAACTTACTACGGAGCTCGGGGCTTTGAGATTCCCTGTGATGGTGGGCCATTATGTTCCCTTGTCTCCCCTTAGAGGGGAGGGGTGGAACTATTGAGGAGTTTATGTGAGACAGCATCAGAATTCTCCGATTTAATAGAGTCAGCAAGATCCGGGTGACCAGAGTGATCAGCTTAAGGGGAAGTTTCGCAGGTTTGTGAAGACAGATTCTCGTCACTCAGTTTTCAGAGCTGAGCCAACTGATTCAGTGGTCTCCCTCTCTCCCTATACTTCGAACCAAGACTCTTCTTTAGACTTAGGTTCTCTAGCTTCTATTCTCGGGGTACGTAGATCCACCCGTCTTCGTTTTCCTATTCATAGGTTTGTATCAACTAAGTCTCTGTCTACTTCCCACGAGTATTTTTTGCAATTTCATCCATCTTTTTTAACCTGATACCTTTGCAGAGGCCATATCTCAACCCTGCTGGCAGCTCTATGCAGAAAGAGATCGTAGCACTAGAATGGTTTGCTACTTGGGATTGAGTCTCTCTTCCTCTAGGGAAAGAAGCCATTGGCTACAAGTGGGTCTATAAAGTCAACAAAAAGCTGATGGAGCAGTTGAGGGGTTGAAGGCTAGATTGGTGGCCAAAGGATACACACAAGAATATTGAGTCGAACCCCTTTCCAACCAGTCAAGTGGCCCAAGGGCCACCTCTTCTGTGACAGCTATTTCCTCGTCTGGGAAGCAATCCTTAAACTCATGTTCCTCCTTGATTTGATAGGGTGCAAGGTGTTCTGCTATCGCCCTTCCTTTTTGGTTACATACGTGATGTCGAATTCAGACAGAAGCAGTAACCATCTTGCGGTCCTTCCCGTTACGTTAAGGCGGGTTTCTCGAACAAATACTTTTTTTTTAGGTCCATGGAAGCTATTAAATGTACTGGGTAAGACAGCATGTAATGCCTCAATTTCCGCCTTACCCGCCAAGCAGGTTTTCTCCAAATTGGTATACCTGGTCTTGTAGTCAGTCATTTTCTTACGTTGGTAGTAGATGGCCCTTTACTTCCGTCTGTCTTCATCGTATTAAGCCAACATAGACCCCATAGTGGTTTCAGTGACTGATAGGTATAGTAATAAAGGCTTCCTGGCGTTGTAGGCACTAGAATGGAGGTATTCCTTTATTTTGTCAAAAGCTTTCTCCCGAAATTTGTGTATCGGCTCGCAAGTGGTTATACAAGAGAAAGTCAAAGTCTGATGGGACTATTGATCGCTACAAGGCTCGCGTGGTAGCCAAAGGCTACAACCAGCAATAGGGTATAGACTATGGTGAGACATTCAGTCCAGTTATCAAGATGGCATCAAGGGCGATTAGAGGTGTGACTTGCTTGATAAGGGAAAGAGAAGACGTCCCTCAAAGCCCCATTAACGCAAAACAAGTCGATTCCTACGTTTTTCAATTCCCAGAAGCTCTTAGCTACTCAGCTATACTATAGGCTCTAAAGGCATTACTTGACTGAAAGAGTGCTTATATTATGGGGGCTTCCCTTTCCAACATCTGACTTATATACAGGTCAACGTCGACTTAAGAAGCACGAAAAAAATTAGCTCACTCGACTGAAAGGAGAGGGATGAGAGTAGTCTTTTTCCAATAGGCTAGCTGCCTATTGCAGGAGTTCCTGACCTGAAAGGACACCAGCAAGCTGCTACTGAATGTGAACAAAGCCAAACCAATATGATATTCAATAAGCCCACTTTTTTGAGAGAAAAAACCTGAATTTGTTGAGGAAGATCAGCTGTAGAGGAAAACCTATAGTCAAACTGAGAATCGCAGCCGAAGTTTGCTAAAGAGTCTGCCACTTTGTTGTTTTCTCTAAATGTATAGACGATTTTGAAAGGGCCAGCCGATAATTTGGATGAAATGAAGCTCCACCATGAGTCTAGGTATGGGTAATTTTAGGGGCTTCTTTATTTTCATTGAAGCAATCAACAATGATTTTGGAGTCAATTGCGAGTTTACGAGCTTGATGAATGTAGAGCGCATCCAGAAGAATAGAATCAGTAAACGTCCAAGATGATCTGATGTCAAGAAGCTGAGAACAGTCTTTCAGCCAGTCCGTAATTTTTGGAATAATAGCAGCCGGTTGAGATATTGGGTTTTCTAATTTACTGCTATTGCCTTCCTTCCAGAGTTCCCAAACTGAAAAAATAGTAAGCATAGACGTGACGTAGCCTACTTGGGATTTCCTGCGAGATCCGTTAAACCGCCGGGACTGAATGGAATCCGTTTGGAAGGATCTTATATTGAAAAGGCGATCAAAATGGTTCCAAACCTCCATAGCAAGCTCACTCTTGATGAAGAGGCGATCAATACTTTATTTATCATGCTCCGAACAGCACAAGCATTTGCTTGCTAATCTTATACCTTTCGTCTGAATTTATTCCCTTAACTGATTCTGAAATCCCCGCATACAAAGTAAAATAAGAGCTTCCACGCAAAAATGCTAATTATTGTAGGAATGGCTTTATCCCAGACAAATTGAGTCCAAGCTTGAATGCCCGTTCGATTTCTTATCGATTCCCAACCAGCTTTGAGAATAAATGACTCACTACGATTCTTTTTCCATATCCCCCTGTCCTCCTGATGAGATGTGAATATACCACTATTCCTGATATCATAAACCACTCTGTGAGGCAAAAATGCTTCGATATCATTGAAAAAGCAGTTTCCATGTGCGTCAAGCACATCTATGATTTTGAAGAAATAACTAGTAAAGGAGTTGGCCTGGTCAATAAGAGGGAGTCATACTTTGGACTGCTTTTTTCAAAAGAAACTATCTGAAAGCCCCTATGGTTTGCTGCTTCCAAACCTGGTTGTCAGGACTTGGAGTGAAATCAGTTCTATTTTCAGGCAACCCCACCAATACTTAAGGGCTCAAAATGGTGGATTGGAAATGGAGCTAGCACTGATTTCTGGTTCCACCCCTGGCTCTCTGATATTCTACCCCCCTCTTATTGACCAGGTAAACTTCATACGAAAAGCTTTTGAAAGCTCTTGAAAATGTCTTGTAGTAGGAGGACCCAAAGCCCCTTCCTGAATAGGTAGGCACATAGTATCAAAAAATATCCAGTGAAGCTTTCTTTTGTCTTCATCACCGCCTCACCAAAAGTTAGCTAACATTTTTTCCAACTGGTCAAGAACTCCCTTTGAAACTGGAATCCCTGCAAGAAGGTGTATAGGCATCGAGAAAAGAACATGTTTGCAAAATCCACTGGATAACAATGCTTTCATCTCCTACCACTTTATTTTATACTCTATCCAGAAGATGAGAAATTTGCTTTTTCAGATTTAAATAGAGGTAGTCCTAGATCAAAATATTAGGAATCAAAGCAAGGAAAGTAGCATTGATGGAACGGGGGATCGCACCTTCAGCGAAGAAATAAGGTGACCAGCTGGAAGTTTTTGAAATCCCAACAATATTCTTATTTCTTTATTCCATATTTAGAAGAAGGTTATTTCCCCTAAATTTTCCCTGATAGGCCTCCGCGAAACATAGATACCGCACAACTGTAATACTCAACAGATTTCTCTAGTCTTTCTTCAAGGATCCATCTATCCTTTTGTCCGAAAATTGACTTTTATTATGACAAAGATAGACCCTCCAGCCATTGGACACAAAGAAAGTTTCCTTTTCCATTATGCCCTCACACAAGGTTACCCTTATGATGCGTAGATTAAAATCGAAGTTTCAACTTAGACTCTAATTGCGCTGTCGCATAGAACTGAGAGAACAACATATCTGTTAACATTCAATCGAGGCTTTCTTTCGAAATACCCTCCTGATCACTTACTATCAGAGCACCATATTCCGTGTTATACTAAACGAAACTGGTACCGTTTGAATTATTAGGAGAATACATTATTCTAACTGTATCATAGCAACACTCATTCTTGTTAACATTCAGTCGGGGCTCTCCACGAGACGTCCCCTTGATAACATTTCATTATCAAAGCACCATATTCCATTTTATACTACACGAAACTGGTACCGTCTGAATAATTAGGAAGAATTCACACAGTAGAATCCTTTAAGAGGATCTCATGGTTGGAACAAAGGACAGTCCAGACCATCAAAAGGAAATATGGTTAACGGACTTGTCGTTGATCTGTTCTAACAGATCCCGCCAGGAATGGCACCGGATGGATATCTGACTGATTTAACAATCAGACCGAACCTCCGAGGCTCATTCCACTCACCTTATCGGACATCACGAGTCAGTCCGGAGGGGGGCGCCTGGGTTCCAACCAGGAATTGAGACGTGACTTATGACCCCATCAGGGGCTGCCACAGCTCAATCAGAGATAGTAATGGGATATTAAAGGTTTTACCCTTTTCACCCCCATTAATGCTCTATTTGACACCAATAGAATACTTTAACCACTCAATAACGATTGTCGTTTTAACATTATTTTGTGCTCAGAATATCCTACGGGAGAGAGGGGAAAACCTCTATCCCTTTGGAGTTTTGCAACTCCAAATGATGCCTTTTGAAATCCCAACAATATTTTCTATATAAAAAGAATCCGGAAAGCCTGATGGCTTTAAAGGATAGGGGAGACCTTTTTTTGGGTTAGTGCGCGCCGACATGCTAAAAATTGCCTTTTGAACTTCTTCCATATTAGGAGGGCTCGTAAGCATCTTATTATCTTCCTCTGTGACTAGAGAGGGGATGGTCTCAAGGATCTCATCTTCAAGCACCGAACCTTGAGAAGAAAGTAATGTATGAAATAAATTGAGAGCTTCCTGCCATACAGAGACAAGTTCTGAATTTGGTTCAAGGTGCTTATTCTCTATCTTTCTTCGTAAAGCAGAAGTTTTTCAAGGTTACTCTTGGCCGAATCTAACTCCATTTTCTTATCAGCAGACCAACTCTGTTCAAGAGCAAATTTTCCTTCTTCGTTTTCGGCATTTCTATATTCTGAAATAGTTCGCCAATTCAGTGCTTTATTTGTCGAGTCAATCTTCCTGGAGAAGACTTGAAAAGGATTTCCCGAGCATGGTTGAGATCAATGTGAAAATAAGAATGCCGAATCCACATTCTTTGGAAACGAAAGACCCCAGGCCTGCGAGTATTATAATCTTATAAGGAGATTACTAGAGGAGAGTGATCAGAGGATACTGACGGCAAATGGTCGACTCTGGTGGAAGCAAAACGGCTTTTATATAGAAGCGGGCAGTCCCCATTCAAAAGGATTCTATCTAGTCTGGCCCAGATACAATGTTGACCGGTTTGATTATTGCTCCAAGTCAATTTGCTGTCATTGAAAGCCCAATCAAATAATCCAAACGAGAAAATCATATCTTCAAAGCTCATCACTTCAATAAAGGCATTGAAGTCAGGAGGCCGACCCCCAAGTTTTTTCTAATGGATCCGCAATTACATTAAAGTTCCCCCTACTAGCCACGGGAAGTTAATGCAAGTCGATAGGTCCTTCAATCATCGAGTACACTATCGACTTCCCACACTTATCATGACAACATCACCGATCTTTGGCGCTTATGGGGGGCCCTATCATACACATGCACCACCAGAGTCTTCATAAGAACTCTGGGGCGAGGGCCAAGGTGAACCCGGATTAACGATGAGAAGCGGTCAAATCAGTAGCAAAGGCACCAGGACGGACGGTTGGTTGAACCGGGCGATAGCTTCACTCTCGCACCCGCATTATCTGAGAAAAGCATAGAAACAATTCCCTCATCCCGACTCAGCTTCTCTCTCCGATACAGGAAATCTAACAATTCCTATTCTTACTAACCTTTTTGCCTAGCGTCTTTCCGATATATTGAATTATCATCCCTAATCTAAGATAGCGTGATGCCACCAACAGTCGATTTATTAGACTGCTCCCCTTAATTGAATCTCCAGGCCTGCCAAAGACTGCCCACTTACAAAATAGGCCTAAGCCTATGCCAATGGACTCGTGACATCCATGCACTGAGTCGTCAAATGACGCACGTTAAGAAGACCCAAGCCTACATGCACGGGCCCATCCCACAAAGTCCTACAAATGAAGACTCGGGCCTGTCAAGCCTGCTTTCCTCGATCCAAGCCCGGTGAAAAAAAAAGCATAAATAAGAAGAGTCCGATAATGGCCGGTCTTTAAAGGCCCTTAAGAAAGAGGCTTAAGTCATCGATTCCAATCCGATAAGGCTTTTCTTTTTATTGGTATGCCGCTCCGCGAGCAAGGAGCGAGCTAAGTAAATCTTACCTGAAAATGAGTGAGATTCGATTCTTTTTCCTTTGTCCTTTTTGTTTTATCATTTTCTTTTCTCTATGATTCCAATTATTATATAATAGAAACTATAAGAATCCCAAAACCTCACATAATACGTATCATTAAATTCTAGTCTCAATTTTGGAGAAATTTCTAAACAACTATCGTTTGTGAATGTAGGTTGTGTCGGGGATATACTGTGGCTAGTAAGTCATTTCGTTTGCATTTTATTCAACGAGACCGAAAACACAGCAATGATTTGTTTTATGGACAGTTATATTATTTCCAGCCCAAATGAGGTAGTGCCTAATGTCACCGGGAGCGAGTTGGTAGGGGGGCTGAGATCTTGAGAATGGATCAAGGAAATCCTGATGCTCCGCCAGCCATTCCTCATGCTGAACAGGCTATGGGGGATCTGGATCTAGCCTTGCGATTGGGGCCGCCGAGCCCAACAAAAGAGGCTCTCGAAAGAGAGCTTTCGACCTTTCTTTCTTCCTTTGGAAATAGGGAAGTTAGAAGGGATGTCTTGGAAGGGACAATAAGGAAACTCGACTTGAACAGCGCGTCCCCAGAAAAGCTTTTTTTTGAGGATCCGACAACTTATGCAGGAACTTTCCAACAGACCGGTTGCTGCTTCCACAGCGTTGAAGGCTTTATTGAAAGCTTTAAAAGAGTGGGAGAAAGGGGACGCATGAGCGTTGGATAATGGAAAGAAGGTAGAATTGCTCGGGACCTAGTGATCGATTCTTTTTCTTTTATATAGGTAGGGTTGGGCAGCGACTCTACTCCTTGAAGTGAAGAATCGAAAGTCGTCGTTCGTTAGACAAGGCCCACGTGCTGTGCATCTCTGGTGTTCTGCTCGTGGGGAGAGGGATGCGGGAAAGTGGGGTCCTCTCACCTGTGCTCACTTCCGTTTTAGAAGTCAGATTGGATTTCCAATTGGTGCTCAACAGAAGGGTTCCAAACCTCTGAAAGGCGAGGCAGATTTAACGCTACGCCCTTCCCTTGTTCAAGAGAAAGCGAGGACTTTCTTTTAGCTACCGGCCCAAACAAAAGAGATTAGCCTCTTGATCGATCGATTGATTGGATCGAAGTACGAAGGGGTTGATTGAAGTCTGAGATCAGCCCAAGACTAAGGCCGAGCAACTAGCTGCTGCAGGATTGGACGTCTATCTATCTCACCACGCTCCCCTACTCCTATAAAGGCCGGCGGAAGGAATGCTCTGCTCATCTTTCTTACGGCTCGTTACCGCAGCGCTCGTTCACCCCTTCGGCTTCTTCCATTCAAAAAAAAGGTAGTCTTTCCTTGGTAAATAGCGTCGTCGAAGTGAAGCGAAGGCATTATTGAAGGAAAGAAATGGCGGGTCGGTCAATTGCATTAGGTAGGAGATGCAGGACCTGTCTTAACCGCAAGTGCATTCGCTATTCGATTCCATCCTAAATCCCACCAATTCCAAAGTGTGTATCTCTTCTTTACTTTGTTGTGACAAGGGGGGTGACAAAGGGTATACTTTCTTCTCTATGTCGCCGTCTCATCAATGAGCGTAGATTAATAGCCAAGCCTACCCTTTTGTGCTTGTCAATCTGTATCCCATTCTTCAGGTATAGTTTTCTTTGATCACAGATCGACAGGTGATCCGTCCTTTCTCCCCCTTTCGTCATAAGGCGTGGTCTGACTCTGAGAAAAGAAATTCCTGTGTTTAGGTCCCTACTAAGCTAAGCAGAATTCGTAAACTATGCAAAGGCTCTTTGAATACTTTTTCCAAAGTTTTTAGCAAAAAAAGCAAAAACAATTTTCAACGCCCTTACGAGGTAGTGATGAGTTAAACTACTCGTGTTGGCATGGAAGTCAGCCCGGTAAACTGATTCCATTCTGCTACTAGGGTTCCAAACCTTCCCCTGAGTTCTAGAATCTATAAATACCTTTTCAACTCAAGAAATGCTAAAGCTATTTAGAGTTGGTCTTTCTAACTAAGTCGGAAGGAGGGCTTTGGGCAAAGAGCAACTCGAAAGTACTTTACTTCAGTCCCAGTACTGAAAGACGTGACTTCAGGAGTGGATTTCGGAAGGAAAGACTTCGTTTACTTCCTGAAAATTGCTTATGTAAGAACTAGTAGAAAGAAAGGTGGCCCAAGGGCCACTTGACTGGTTGGAGAGGAGAGACCATTTTCATGAGAGAGGGACGAGCAAGTGACAGATTGGGAAAAAAAAACAGGTAGGCCTTCTGAGCGGTCATTTAGGGGCCTTGTTAGCGACCCATCATTCTTCCCTAAGCTGTCAGAGTCCGATCGAAGCGAGCAAGAGATAGAGGAATCCTCGCTCATGGATGTGAATTGAAAAAGCAAGCCCGAATTCTTTTTAATTAGGCTCTATAGTCTGGTCCCTGTCCCTGGTAAGGTCTGATTGTTATCCGTAAGTCTTGTTTTGACCGCGGGAAGGTGAACTTTGCAAAAGTGCTTATTTGGTTGGGAAGAATAGGACTTCTGACTCCAAGCCTACCCTACCCGAAATTTGCAGCTATTGATGTAGCCTCTTGTCGATACTACTAGTCTTCTCGCTACCTACTAGAAAAATCCCATCAAGATAGATTGAATCGACGACCTATACTTCAACTAAAGGCACAAGGGCGTAGCGAGCACAGAACAGAGGAAATGCACATGGGTCTCCTTGAAGAACGGAGTCTAGGGTAAAGAAAGAAAGGTAGAGTGGGCACGCTTTGACTGTGCTTGGATTGGCATGGCTGTCCCCCTTTGCTGGTTGAGGCTCGGCCTTTGACTCCGCTTGCCTCTACTTTTCATGTCAAGCGTACAAGTGACGTTTAGTGGGATTTACTTCTAAAGACAGGAATTCTTTTTCATCTCCCCTGTCAAAGTCGACGTCTTAACCTGACTTCCTGAGCTCAGTTGATTCTTGAAGCAGTAGCTCTGGATCGAGAGCTGGATGCTTACCTTATTATTATGAAATGAAAAGGAGAAAGAGCTTTTTTTATAGATGTTGAGGTGAGTAAGGGGGGGTTTGCTGGCTTGCTGGCTAGCTCGTGCAATCAAGGAAAAATGCCTTCGCCTTCTTTTTTCAAAATGAAAAAGTAAACTACCTTAGTAAGCTAGCTTTGGTTGCTAAGCAAGCCGGGCACTACGCTAGGACGTGGATCGATCATGACGAGAATGGACTTCTCCGTAATGTAATGTAAATGTAATAGAAGAGGCAGAGTCCAGTTCCCCTCCCTTCTCGACCAGACGAAGGAGATATGAATTCCATTTAGGCGGGTCAGGGCTTGGCTTGACCCTGTGTTCTCCCGGGTCGGAGGCGAGAACTTGAAAGTGAATCATTCAGTGGTGGGGTGTTCATAGAACAGAAGGCCTCGCCCAAGGAGTGGCAGATTTGGATGGAGTCTCGCTCATAGAGGAAGAGTACGCGCGCTAGCGCGCTACGGCTTACGTAGTTGATCGGATCAGATAGCCCTTCCTTCGGGCAAGCAACCAAACCCGGCACATCCAATTCCATTCCGATCAACAACTTGGAGGTATGGCTGAGTGGCTTAAGGCATTGGTTTGCTAAATCGACATACAAGAAGATTGTATCATGGGTTCGAATCCCATTTCCTCCGGTACGGAAATGAAAGGGGCGGGCGAAATTACGTGAGAGAAAGAACCTCTTGGTGGAGTCCAGTCCCCCGGAGGACAGAATAGCACTTCTTAGTGAGACGGAGCGGAGAGCCCGTTGCACCTTGTTTTTCTGGCCTATCTTCTTTCTATAAGCAAGCTCCCTCCGGCAGTCCCTGGACGGCTCTCGGTTCGTCGAGCATGTTGGGGGATTAGGCGGCAGTTGAAAGAGCTGCTCGAAAGCTTGACGAAGAAGCGAAAAAAGCCTATCTATTCTATTTTCTTAGTTTAGTAAAGGGCTTTTCCCTTACTAGTCAAGTGGTAAGGTAGGGCGCTATTCGATGAAGAAAACAGACTTTAGGAAAGTGGTTCAGGTAGCTCAGCTGGTTAGAGCAAAGGACTGAAAATCCTTGTGTCAGTGGTTCGAATCCACTTCTAAGCAGGCGAAAGGTCCAAACCGTAGCCGGGAGCGAGCCGGATTTCGAAATGAAAGTGAAAGAGTAAGCAAAAAAATGTGAGCGCTCCTGCACTATACGGACGGCTTTTTGGCGGTAGGGTTGGGGCTTGAGGCAGATTCAAAAAAAAGCGGTTGATTACTCGGATTGGTTCTCGCATCCCTGTGCCCAAAAGGATGGGCGAGTTCGGTTTGAGTGTTCATCGATCGGGTGGATCTATATGCTTCGGGGTGGTGAGACGAGGTGTAGCGCAGTCTGGTCAGCGCATCTGTTTTGGGTACAGAGGGCCATAGGTTCGAATCCTGTCACCTTGATGTGGATACGGTAGCCTAAGAGCAAGTCAAAACTACGAGAAGGGCGCGAGAAGTGAAGGTAGAGAGAGATTTTCAAATCAGACTTCAAGTTGGTGTGCCGCGTGTTAAGAAGGCAGAGACCGCCCCAGGCTTCGCCCTAATTCCCATCTAAGGTTGAATAAGATTAGATTAGTCTCGCTAAATTCGTTCTCGAATGATTCATCGATGGAATTAGGCCTAGGTGTATGAAAATTTCTTGTGATTCCCCTTCTTTCTTCGACGAAGGCATACACGCATCGATAGGGAACCCAAAGAAGAGCTAGAAAAAGGAAAGCGGCACCAACACTTAATAGCTCCATTTCTTGTTCCTGAGCGGAAGGTACGCTCAGCCCCTGATACATTGCTATTTCTTAATCCTTGCGTCCAGGGATAATGAGTCGGTTGGCTCTTAGAGTATAGCCTCTCTCGGGGTTAGCGATAAGAGTACACCGGCCCGTGTGGTAGCGGGCGAACTAAGGATTTCGTGCTTGCAAGGAAGCGTGCAAGTGGGTGAACGCATCACCAGCCAAGCCAGTCACTTGGAACATAGGGGTATTCAATCCCCGAGCTTCTGGGCCTTGAGAACCGACTTCGGATTTGCTCCTTAGATAGTGAGTAGCAAAGAAGGGTAGGGTTTCAAGTTTAGGGTTTTCACTTCCACGTCCCAGCTCGTCGAAGCTACCGCCTATCGATGGAAATTTCCCTCCTCAGCCGGAGGCGGAACCGGCTCCCCCTGAACCATCCTCGGAAGAGTAAGGAAGGAGAAGGGAACGGGAGTTTCTCGCCTCCTAAGAGTATAAAGAAGCGGAGTGTCACCCCAACAAACTAGACGCACGCATCAAGGCGTTCTGCCAACGAGCGAAGGCGATCGCTCAAGAAAGGGGATTCAGCCCCGGCAAATGCGATGCAGTGAAAGACGCTGCGGACTATGTGGCCGGTGACGTAAAAGATATGCCGGCAGCTAGCCAACTCCGCTTTCTAACGAGGTTAAGGCGTGACCTAGAAAACGGAAACAGCGAGACCTGGGGTCTCATCGAACGAGAAGTTCGAAGATGGAGACCAGGTTCGGCACGAAATCATAAAGGTTTGAGGGCCCGTTGGTCAAAGGAAAGGGAAGGTCCTGCTTCCGGGACGGAGCCGTATGACGCGAGAGTGTCACGTACGGTTCCTTTGAGAAGGGTGTGATACCACCACCTATCAGGCCCGACGAGCGGTCCACGGAGCTGCATCCCTACTCACCTGGTCTATGCACATCGCTCTCTCCAGGAGGTTGGCCGCCTATCCTAGATCTTCCCATTTCCAAGAAGATCCCGGGCTCGATCTGGTTTAGTATCAAGGTGATTCTTTTTCTGTTCCTATATATATGGGTCCGTGCAGCATTTCCACGATATCGTTATGATCAATTAATGGGACTTGGCCGGAAAGTGTTCTTGCCTCTATCATTAGCTCGGGTAGTCCCCGTTTCTGGTGTTTTAGTCACCTTTCAATGGCTCCCTTAATTATGTGCGAGGAATTGCCCTATTTAGTAATGGGAAGCGGGCTAGTCCCCGAAAATGCCCCGCCCGTAAGTTCCTTTGTCGTTGGGGAAAAAAAAGAAGTGATGCTCAAAATCCCTGTGGATAGGTTCATCCATTTTCGGTAGACAGGGAATTTGATGAAGTAGACATTGGATTGGACAGCGGCAAAGAGGGGCCTGATCCAGGAATGTCGGGAGCTTGCCCAAGGCCCGAAATGCACAGATGCAAGAAGAGAGGGTAAACAGTCGATTCTCGATGCGAAGAAGAGCTCTCTTTCACAAGTCCAGTGGTCGCTTGTTAAGGTAGTTTGCAACCTTCATTCTTAGAGTACAGGTAGTTGGATGCGACTTAGCGGTCTATAGAAGAGAGTGTCAGATGTGAGAAAGAGATAGACTGAGATCCTGACATTGCCGTTAGAGTAAGATGTGGAACTCTTTTCTCCAACATGCGGTCACACAAGAAGGTTGGAGTAAGCTAGTCGTGCCTGCACTCCTAAAGGCTGAGAGCTTATTTAGAGCAATAAGAGTCGTCGAAAGAGCAAACTTCTTCAACAATCGCTATTCTTTCTTACAGCTAACCATGAACAGCGTTCAGAGTCGATTCTGTAACAAGAACAGTGAGGATACTGCGCCTGACTCACAGCCACACTCCACTCCGTCTATTGCTCCTATAGGTTCTGCGGAATCGAAACTCCCTTTAGATAGCAAAGAATCATTTCTGTGTCCCGCCAAGCCAAGGAAAGAAGGCAAGGTGCCCTGGGAAAGGCTCAGACTAGTGTCAAGGTCAAGGCAAAAAGCTTAGTCGTTTTCAACTCAGAGTTTCACTCACGGGATTTCTATTGAATTCAGAGCCACCGGGCATTGATTCATTGAGAGCAGACGATCACTAAGAAGACTTGAGGATAGGACATGAGATCCACTACTTACGTGACCATCTGTCTGAGATTCATATCTTTCTAGTTTGATGAAACGCTCCTAAATTAAAGCTTCTAGAAAGACTCTTTCTGACTAGACAGTCAGATCTTTCATGTAGTGGTGCGTAGACTTTCGCTTCATGTGGGATTTATCTGAGAATCAACTGAGTTGAACTTCACTCGAGGGCAAATGCTTAACATCACTAGTTTAGTGCCTTGTACATAAGGAGAAGGACGACTGAAAGCAACTTGATGACTTCTGCCCCTAGTTTGAATACTGGCTACCAGCAGGCTTGACTTGCCCATCTCCTCGTGATTGAACTCGCATTCAGCTGGTCTTCTTCCTTCGGTTGGCCTTGCGCTTGCTCGCCTGTCGCTCACTCGGATTTGCTAGACGCTTGTCTCTACTCATCTGGGCTGCATGACATCGTCTGGCGAGAATTCCGCTTGCACTACATTTTCTGCCGATAACCTGAGCTTACAAAACATTGTAGTAGCCTTCGGCTACCGTCGGATTCGATCTCAACAATTGAACAATGAACCAAGGACTCTGATTTGATTTGTTTTTAGGTAACCTGTTGCTCGAGGTGGGACTTGCAAGCTACCTTGCTTATACCGTTGCCTTGCTTGCGCTACCTTGCCTCGCACGCAAGCAACCATTGCAAGCAACTCGCCTTGCTTGCTCTGCGCAACCTCAGTCGACACTCATCAAACTCGACTCTCTTCTTATATAGAAGACACTAATAGCGCGGGGGGCCCGCCCTCTCCTGTTGGCGAATCTCCTTGCTATTGTTGTTTCAAATATATATCCCATTCCTGCCTGTCCTGCGGCACATGCGGTACCAGCTCTTGTTCTTGATGTGGCTCTTTCGGAAGTTGCGGAAGATAGTATAGATTCTCCTGTTCTTTCTTCGGCAGTTGTGGATGCGCTTTACTTCTTTCTGAGTATCCCAGTGCAGCTGTCTTGTTCAAGCTATGGATCTTATATAGAGAAGGAGTGTGAAAGCCCATCTGCGGCTGCCAAGAGAAGGGAACTGCCCATTTTGGGAACCATTGAAGGCCGCCATCAACTCCCATCCGAAGGGGCACCAGTTCTCCATTTATTTCTTCCTCTCCTGCCCTTCGCTGGATAGAAGCTATCAAGCCCTCCCGGTCATCGAAGCTCAGAAGCGGTAATCCGCATCTCAAAATGAATCTCTTTCTTTTGTCCTTTAGGTTTCCCTCAACTTCAAATCCATCTGCCGCCCCCGTATACTCTGCTTTCGGAGAGCCGGAACCAGGGACGGGATATGAGGCCACCTCTCCTAGTCTCAATTGGTATTCCCATCGTTCAGTGAAGGCTCGAAGCCATCTCCATTCATCAGAAACTATCAATTACGAGTCCGGGGCAGGCTAACCACCAGCATCTTATCTCTTTTCATCCTTTCCGGTGGCACTAATAGAAAGGAAGTACTTGCCAACGAACCTTGACTCTCTACTCTCTCCCAGCGAATCAAGAAATCTAGTGCGGTCAGGAAATGCATAATTTGGATTGGAATCCCGGGATTGAGAGACAGATATTCGCCAGGTCCGATATTTGATCATTTGCCGCTCACTCGCTTCTTTCTGCACTGGATCGAATCAATTAGATGGGTCACTGGGAACGGATTAGCTTATTGGCTGCTCCGATGCCGCTCCGTACCCCTCGGAAGATTGAGGATACATCGTAGGTTTTATTGCTTTTGATCCCTTTCTTTCTCTGCGGAGAAAAAGCTAGGTCAAGGGGAACCACCTACCACTGAACCTGTGGACGGGATCAAAGAATCAATCAGTGGAATTTTTAGGCCTTAGCCCTTCTTCTCTTTGCCCCCATCCACCATCCCTTAGCCTTAAGAACAACCAAACCACCGGTCAATCGACCGACAGTGAACCAAATCCGCGTTTTCAAACAATGAATCTAATTCAAACTCTCTCAGGAAGCTCGTGGTTCCGGAACCGGCTGCCCGAACCATCCATACAAACCATCTCCCGGCCGGAAATGAGACCTGGTGGAGCAGCTTAGCCAGCCATCTCGTTCCCCTCTTCCCCGCATCTAAACCATCCTTTCTTTTATCTCAATCTCTCGCGAGGGTACGTTTTCCATCACGACTCAAAGTTTCTAAGGATCCATGGAAATCAACGGCTTAGCGAGCTAGGGTTGAGTGGAGACAAAGATGGACTCGACTTCTCTTCTCGCTCGGATGCAGACATAGATGGAGAGTTTAACTGGTTCATAAAAACAGAGAGTTGGATCCGCATCGGAAGGAGGATCAGGAGAAGAAAGCAGGCAGTGTATAAAGGGAGACTGGGAAAGAGCAGGGCTTGAACTTCCGGTTCGAGCTCACAGGATAGAAAGGATTCCTTTGAACGCGTCATTGATAGTTCCATGTAGTCAAGTTGATGGCACAGATTTAATCTGCCTCTACTTCCTCAATATCAATGAATATATAGCTTGAACCCCCAAACCCTGATTTCGAAATGTCGTAAGTGATATTCGAAATCACTGAATGTGTATTGATTGCCGCTTGAGTAGGTAGGATAAGTCTCGGAATCACCATTGGGGTTATTTAGATTCTGCCGACCCAAAAGCTATTCCGCGGGTTAGCCACCTCGTGCAATGTGTCAGTAGCCATTCTGACAGGCAGTAGACACTACTACTACTGAAAGGGCGGTCAATCTTGCTTAATTACACTTTCACTTTGCCACATCAGTACGAGAAGGCGGACATTGGTGCGCGGTAAAAAAGTTCGAGATTTCATTTAAGAATTTTCTATTAATAAGCGTCCCTATTTTTTGGATAGGATAGAGAATGTGCATTCCCTAGGGGAACTATAGTCTAGGTCAGAGCTGAGTTAATCATAGCTTTTGATCCATAGGATAGGAAAAAAGGGAGGAGAATAATAAGAATAAGTTTTCCATAAAGAGCTCACGAGACTCCCCATACGAAGAAAGGAGCGACCCGCCAGATTCGAATTAGCATATAGAAAAGTGGAATCCGTTCTAAATTCCCCTAATTTCTTTCTCTCCTGTCATGAGGAGTCGCTTTGGTGACGCAGTTCGGCAAATCCCACCTACATCTGCGGAGCCGGATCAGCAGGACGATCCAAAATATTAGGTGGCCCGCGGGCATAGAAAAAAAGAAAGACAATTAAAAAACAATTGTATGACCGATAGTAGTACATGGCTGACTTGGAACTAATTATTGAAAACCATAAATGAGTTTTATATATTCGAAAGCCTGCTCCCAATAGAAACTATGAAATCCACACTCTAAAAGGTTAGAGTAGACATCAGATAGATAAGATGGGTCTAGCACGTGGAAACGCTCTTTAATGGAACTTTAGCCTTAGCTGGCCATGCCCGAAGTCCTTACCTTAACCGCAAGGAGGGGGATGCCGAAATAAAATAAGGATTCAATCCAGCCACAGGTTCCCCTATGGCTACCTTGTAAAGTTGTGAAAAAGCAAAGAAAGAATGGCTATAAACATCATCGACCTTTCATTGATCTTTTGCGCCTCGGGCGTTTGCCAGTCGATCAACCAAGAAATGAGTTGGTCGAGGCGGAGTGACTGAAAGATCTCTGACGTCATCAAAATGCCTCCCTTATACAGGAACACATAGCCAAAGAAGAAGACGCTTTAAGATGATCCCCAGAGTTGTGTTCGCTATTCTAAAAAAGAAAGAAAGAGATTTTTTTGAGATTCTCAATTCTGCCTTTTTTGATCCCATGCTTTCCGTTGGTCAACAACCAACTAAAGTGCTCTATACTTCTTCACTACTCGTACAGGCTTGACGGAGTTAAGCTGTATTGAGGGAATCGTTTTGTCTCAATCAATCAAGAATGCCTCAACTAGATAAATTCACTTATTTCACACTGGATCTAGCGCAGATCGTCTCCAGCCCACTTGAACAATTTGAAATAATCCCATTGATTCCTATGAAAATAGGAAACTTATATTTCTCATTCACAAATCCATCTTTGTTTATGCTACTAACTCTCAGTTTGGTCCTACTTTTGGTTTATTTTGTTACTAAAAAGGGAGGAGGAAACTCAGTACCAAATGCTTGGCAATCCTTGGTAGAGCTTATTTATGATTTCGTGCTGAACCCGGTAAACGAACAAATAGGTGGTCTTTCCGGAAATGTTAAACAAAAGTTTTCCCCTCGCATCTCGGTCACTTTTACTTTTTCGTTATTTTGTAATCCCCAGGGTATGATACCTTATAGCTTCACAGTTACAAGTCATTTTCTCATTACTTTGGGTCTCTCATTTTCGATTTTTATTGGCATTACTATAGTGGGATTTCAAAAAAATGGGCTTCATTTTTTAAGCTTCTTATTACCTGCAGGAGTCCCACTGCCATTAGCACCTTTTTTAGTACTCCTTGAGCTAATCCCTTATTGTTTTCGAGCATTAAGCTCAGGAATACGTTTATTTGCTAATATGATGGCCGGTCATAGTTCAGTAAAGATTTTAAGTGGGTTCGCTTGGACTATGCTATGTATGAATGATCTTTTATATTTCATAGGGGATCTTGGTCCTTTATTTATAGTTCTTGCATTAACCGGTCTGGAATTAGGTGTAGCTATATCACAAGCTCATGTTTCTACGATCTTAATCTGTATTTACTTGAATGATGCTATAAATCTTCATCAAAGTGCTTATTTTTTTATAATTGAACAAAAGCGAGTCTGAATGGGTATACTTAGTCGTGGAGCATTCCGAGTCTTTGCTTTAGGGATCGTTCCTGCGCATCTCCTTACTTTATAGCAGTTATTGCTCCGGTTCCAGAAGGTATATAGCTCTCGCCTCAGCTTTTTCTTTGAAATCGGAGACTGTTCCAATTTCCTACTGAGATAGGCAAGCGGAGGGAGAACTAGACGTATCTTGCTAGGCAAAGACAGGTTAGAATGGATAGCTCGCGGGTGGGATTGACGGGATAGATCACTATTGCAGAAGGAGGTAGAACCGGGGGAAGAATTATGGCTATAAAGGTCCTCGCCCTCTTAGGCACATGGTTCTAAAGATTCAATCTCAAAGCGGTACTAAAGATTAGGCAGAAGAAGAACTAGAACTCGAATTCTTCGCCCCTCCCCCTGTACCAAGAAGCAAGTTCAGAACATAAGGATAATGGGCTCGTCTATTAGAAGTTATTAGTTTACGGAGCTATCTCAGATATCTCGAGTAAGGAGACGGGACGGGTTTGATAGTTAGAGTTCTATTTCTAGGAAGGAAGAGACTATCGGGAAGCTCACTCTCGGCCGGGCTCGAAGCAGAGGGTAGAACGTAATATCTCTTGTTGGTTCAGCTCATCAAGCTATTACAAAAGAGTCCTCAAAGAAAGCAAGCAGCAAGTCAGTCTGCGCATAGCATACTCTCTCAGTTCTTCTCCTTTTACGACCGGTCGAAGGGGAATGGGCCAACTCGAAATGGACCAATTCGAGAAAAGGGTCAAGATATGGTGCTGCGGTCAGAACAAGGAATCCTTTCTAGGAGGGTAATGCAAATTGTGATATATCTCAATAGTTAACGGAAAGGAATAGGCGAGAGGAGAAGTGTTGTTTGCAAGCGAACCCAATAATGCCACGAGGCGGAGAGCCTTTCGATGAAGCCTGCACCCACTGGGAAAAAGGAATAATATACCTTGCCAGAGTTTCCCCATAAGGGGTCTTAAACAACATAAGAAAAAGCTTCACCGACTGCTTTATCCACAAGAATGTCATAAAGGTTCTCTCCGGTCTTCCTCAAAAAGACAGCTTTAGAGCGCAAGTCAAACTCATGATAGGCGAGCAATCACGCGCACATGGTTTAGCGGTTTGCTGTGCTCTGTGATCTTATTCTTCTCCAAGACCCGATGCTTCATCTGCTTCTTTAGCTTAGTAGGACTTCAAACACGCTATTGCGTGAAAGATTTCCCAATTTCATTGCTACGGATCCGTCGGAGCAAGCGGTTAAGGCCAAGGGCGGAAGAAATGGGGAAATGCCTCTGCCAGGGAGGTATAGAGCTTCTAACCACGTGTACCAACTGTCTAGGGGACAGCGTGTAAATCAGCTCATAGAGAGAACTGAGAACTAGCACTTAAACTATAGGGATAGGGGGCAGAGCGAGCGTTAAAGAAAAAGCAAAGCTCTCGGCAAAGTCGTGGATATCTAATTGGATTAGGAGCGGAATCTCCTTTTGATTTGGAAGGTTGATATAGCGGAAATTCCAGTTTTCCCTAAACTAGAAAAAATGAGACAACGAAGTCGCGATGCCTACCTTACCATCTTAGTCCAAATAAGGGTTCTAAGGAGGAAGTGGATCATCACCTGGCCCAATAGACTCTATCTTCCCCCTCAAACCTAGTTCTTCCAATAGGGCATACCCTGCTTTATCATCAAAGAGAACTTTCTCATTCTTTCTTATGAAAATATAAACCTCGTTGACGAATCTATGAAATGCTATACCTGGAAACCTTTTAGGAAACTGACTATCGAAAAGATTCTTTAAGGCTATATCGAGTAAAACCCGAGTGATATCACCCGCAGGTGGTATGCCTGAGCCGCCACTGCTTGTATAGACGCGAATACCTCCCAAATCTTCAAAAACAGTGAGGCTAAGAAAAGATGAAATTAGTCTATAAACTGATCCATCTCCAACTAAAGGCTTTACCCACGATTTGATCATAGAGGAAGGAATTTCTCTTATTGATTCCCCCAAGTCAATCCTGTACAGTCTATCTACCCTTTCCTCTTGTTGAAGACAAGAATAAAAAGAAGGAAGCAGACAATCGATTCGGTAACCTTCTTCCGGCATCTCACTACGATAAAGACGAAGTAGGGTTATGGATAGCCCCATTAAGACCAATGCATCCTCTTTTCTAGAGGGCATAATTACATGAATTATATCTTCTCCACCGCCTCCCGTAATCATGAATTCTGGCCGCTCAGGTATTAACCCCTTTAAAAAGTCCCTTAGATCTCTCCCCATTACTCGCTTTATTTCTAGGGGTGATAGAACATATCCCCCCCTGATAATAAGATTTTGCATATGAAAGAGTCTGTCGAGAGGCATATCCATAAATGGAGGATTTTTACTCTAAACGAAGGAATCTGAGCTTTATCAACATTGATAAGCTTTCTAGCTTATGCAGGCAGCTGGTGGAACTCCTCAAAAGTGCCAGAAATCTCCTCATCAATGGCATAATTAGCTAGGCTATCTGCCACAGCATTTCCTTCCCTGTACACATGAGAAAATCGAATTTATTTATCCCTCAACAATGTAATAATTTTCCTGACTATTGTATCAACAGCCCAGGGTGCAGACACCTCTTGTATCATGATCAGTCTAGCAATGGTTGAATCAGTCTCAATCACCACATTTGTGAAGCCTTTATGCACACAGATTTCAGCAGCTAACTGAATAGCCATTATCTCTGAATACATATTAGTTTGAACGGGTAGCAGCACACAAAAAATCACCAGCAGCATCTCTAAACACCACAGCAGCACCACTCTTACCTGGATTACCTCTTGATGCACCATCTGTCTTACATTGAATCCATTGTCCACTAGGGAATTCCCAACATACTCTTCTATAATGTAGCCTGGGGATGTAGCTCTCCAACTCACTAACCAATTCAGGCCAATTAGAAGACAATCTTTTCATCTTAGGAAACCTGTACACCAGTAAATTGTGCAGAGTTGCTGAAACCTGAGAAATTAGCCTGTTCAAGGAGATATTACCACCATACCTTCTTTTCTTTCTCCTCTTCCATAGCTCCCAGACAACTACACAGGGCAATGCTTGATATAAGGGCTTTAGATATACATTTGCAGGGTGTTTCCACCACCTTTGAAATACCTGCTGTAAGCTAACACCATGTGTAAGACCTGCACCCAAGGAAAAGTACTGCCATACCTTATCAGCACATTGACTCTTCAGAAAA